GAGCTGCAAGCACCTACTCCTATCAAAATGAAAAGCAGCAAGCGGAACTTGAACTTGAAGAAGCGAGCCTCTATCAGAGAAAGCCATTGCGCGCTAGCCCCTTGTATAGGGTTCCAAACCTGCGCACCCCTAAACTACAAGCTTTCTTTGAAGCCCCTACAACATGGGATATTTGATGAATGCCCTTTCTATTACTTTACTATTAGTAAGGTTGTCAAATTTCCTTTAGTTCCTTTATGACTATAATCTAAATAATAGGGGTAGGGGGGCGCTAACGAGCAAGAAAAGGGATGCGCTAAGGCGCAACGGCTTTCGCGCAGCTGCTACGCCCTTGCTTCTTGCCTTATCTTTTACTAAGAAACTAATCTAAATAGAAGCCCTTCTTTCTCAAAGTCAACTTTCTCCCTTCTTGCTTTAGTGAAATAGGGGGCGCTAACGCGACCTTCCTTCAGCTGGCTTCGCCCTATCTATTCATCTATTTTCTCAAATGGATATTTAGGGATCTCTCTTGTTCATAGATCTTGAAACCAGATCAATATCCATTTCTCAATAGATCTATTTATCGATAGAAAGATATAGATCTCTATATGGATCTATCTCCATATCTAAATATGGAAGAACCGACACTTAAAGGGCGTAACCAACGGAAGGTTCTCACCCTGTCCCCGACATTGTTCTCCGACGATGTCCCCTGGGCAAAAGGAGCCACCATTCTCTTTCTTTCTTCTTCCGATCAGGACAAGTGGGTTGGTTCGTTTCGTCCTCCTATCTACGCAATTCTCTGTCTTCGTTCGTGATCATGTTGGGCGAAAGGTAGTTGTAGAGGAGCGAAAAGCCACTTGACTGTTAAGTTGTAAGTAAGGAAGCGAGGAGAAGGGACCAATTCAAGTTTCTAGCTAGTGCGCTCATCCGCTGCTTGTTCTGAGAAAGAGCAGCTTCACTCCTTTCCTTACTGTTGAGTGGCTAGACGCCTTTCCTTACTGGCGAGGAGTAGAGCAACTCGACTTAGAGGATAGGGATAGATGGGAAGCTTCTTCATAAACTGCTTAGCTCCTTTCGTCAACTAGTTTCACTCCTTTCCGCACCTGCTACGCTACGCCCCTTTACAACAGTAATATCGGTTGGTTCCCTCCTAGCGCTTTTGGCAGCCTATGAGAATTGAACTTTTAGAATAAGACTGTGGAACTATTTCAGGGATGTGGCTTGGCCTTGGAAAATCTCACGGGTGCAAATCCTTCCCTACTTACGGATTCTCCACCCATTATTATCTCAATTATAGAGATGAGATGTCGAAAGAGAGAATCGAGACAGATCTGCTTTCTTCTATCTCTCTTGTGGCATTCATCATTCAGAGTGCACAATGTGTCTCTCTCTCATGCTCATTCAGAAAGCAAGATAACAGTTGCTTATATAAAAGCAAAGCAGCAAAGAAGTGTAAAAGCAAGGCAAAGAAGTTGAGTTGACCGACCTTACTTAAGCGTTAGCGCTTTAGACAGACTAGGAATCGAAGCTAAGAAATTCGTTCAAGCAACTCTCAAGGAAAGCTGTCAGCGTAGCACTTGAATTCAAGGCGCGTAGCTGCTCTACTTACAGGAGAGGGTAGAAGCTACAAGAAAGAAGCAGTTCTTCTCAATTAACCAAGCAAGGGGTGAGTGCGCTAGCGCGAAAGCCGTTGCGCTAACGCGCATACGTTTTCTTGCTGGAGCGAAGCTACGCATTTATAGGACTGGTGGTTACGGGCTCGGGCCGGGCAAACTACACACACGAAAGCCTATCGAAGCTTTACGCTTTACGAACCCTAACGGCGAGTTCAGCGCAGCACTACAGAAAGGTAACGGTTGAAAGTGTAGAGGAGAGAAGCAACTCGACTTACAGGAGAGGAGCGAACGCCACTTGACTGCAACAAGCAGCGGATGAGCGCGCAACAACTTGAATGTGTTAAGATTCCGTTCAATCATTCATCAAGAAGCAAGAAAACGAGAAAGTCAAGATGTATGTTGTCCTAGCTTTTACCTTTATCGAGATTGGCTTAGTGGATAAATACACATAAAGATCAAACTTCAAGTCTTGATTGAAACTGAAAGTCAAGATTTGATATTTAGTTATATAGTAGTAGAAGATAGTAAGCTCTCTAGCTCATGAGGAAGATTAACAGAGTTGATTCCGCCCAATAGCGCTTTGCCTAGAGTAGAAGCCGGTCCCCGGACGTTAACGGCCAACTTCCTCATTCGCTAGATGCTTGCTTCATATGCTTAACACAAGCAAGGGGAAGAAAGTGGTAATAGTGATTGATAGTTACATCAAGATTCATTCAAGTTACAGAAAGGAAAGCAAGTCACAGGGACTGGACTGGTTGACATTGAATGGGACTAGAGTAGGATAGCAGAATGAACTGAACACTTTTACCGCCATAACACATTAAAGCACTCTCTCGCTCAGGAAGAGGTACCCATTAGATGGAACGGCGAAAGCAAAGCTAACCGAAGTAGTAAGTTTCGCAGCGGAAGTCATTCTAAGAGGTAGTTTAGCTCAAAGCATTCCTTGCTGGATCAAGAAAAGAGAGATATCGAAAAAAGAGAGATATCGAATACTTGAACAACTATCGCATTCACTCACTTCATTAAGGTGTAGTTCTTCGGCGCCTGACCGTTGACCGTTTCGCTCCTTCGCTTCGCTCGTCTGCTTCTTCGTTTGGAGCATTTCATTTAAGGATTTGTTGATGAGAAGGGCTATTCCATTCCAAGGCTCAGGAGGAATAATGCATCTGTAGATTTCACTTAATGGAGAATTCCTAATACTTATATATATATATCAGTAGCGCTATAATATGATATGACCCCGGGCAAGGACCAGAGCTCCTATTGACAGATGGCTTCGCGGGCGAGAACCTTACCCCTTTAGGCGGGTTACCCACTCCGATGCCATGAACACAAGAGAAAGAAGCTGGCGCAGTGACTCAATCCTCCGATTAAGCTACTTCTGGATATTAAGATTTTAGCGGGAAAAGGATAATAATCTGTATAGAATTCGAATTGCTAGAGGCTTCCTGCGGTTGTAAACGGAAGAAAAAAGGCCGCTGCAGCCTGTTTCACTTTCAAGGGCTTTACCTGCTCAACCCGTCAGAGAAGATTTCTCTTCCCGATCATGTGTAAGAACAGATGCTAGCACTAATAACAGCTAAGTTGTCCAATCTGCTCATTAAGAGCAATGAATGCAAGTAGGTAAACAACAGGGAGTCCCTGACTTGCTGCCAATTCATTCAGTTATGGATTTCTATGAGAAGCCGGAAAACTGGGCGGGCTTATACCTTTCTTTCTATCTGATCATCTGACCGCGGGAAGGGACTATTACAGTAGGTGCGATCCCTCGCCCTTCTGCCGATTCCCCTCTTCCTTATATAAGCGAGTAAACTACCTTGCAGTCGAGTCCCTTCTATGGTCATTCCTCTTCCTTGCAGTCGAGTCCCGTCAGAGTATGAATAAATAGGACAGCTAAGGGTCGGAATAAGCTTGAAAGAGAATGTCCTATAAGAATGTAGGTAAATTAACACCCCAGCTCGCCCTTTCTTTCCCCCCCAAAAAAGGAGATTCTTGCCCGGCGTACTGTTGATAGTGCTATGTCCCAACCTGCGTTAATTGATCTTTTGATTAAATATGCCTATTCGAATTGAACTATTCTATTATAACAAGGCATGGAATCGTCATTCTCCTTAGCTTTTTTCGTTCCCGTTCTTCATTTCCTTCTTCACGAATCTCCTTACAGTCTCGTTGATGAGCTAATACGGGAATCGCTTTTGCTTTCTTTTCTATTTAGATTCCCGTTCGTGATCCCAGCCCTGGAATCACTTCACTCCAGCGCCTCCCGAAGAAATGAAAGCATAACTCTTTGCTCGCTTTCCACGCCTCTCACATGAAAAGAAAAGGGAGTTTACTTGCTTATATGATAATAGTTGGGAGTTTACTTCAGGAAACTAGCAAGCCGATTTCCATTCTTCTCTGGATCGGTTCTCCGTAGCATCTTCTCTCTTGCTTCGCTTGACTTTCTCACGATGTGGATTCGAACCACTGCTTCTCCTTATTGTCGTGAGCGGGGGAGGGAAAGGAGTGAAAGAAGAAGGCTAGGCGCGAAAAGCCACTTGACTGCGTCGGAAAGGAGTGGAAGAAGAACAGCTACGCCACTTTCCTGCGCTGAAAAGCCGCTTTAAGGAGTGAAGCAGCTCGACCAACCCTTGATCCTCTCGGAGCCGTATGGAGACCCATTTTATTCTATTTTCCATGCTACTATGTTAAGTCGGCCGTTGAATTAGTTTAGTAAGGAAATCCTTACTACCTTAAGATCCATAGCCAAGATGGGCTTGGGAATAGGCCAAGGTAGTTCTATCTCTTCGATGGGCTTTCCTCTTCTCGTTGGGACTTGTGCCACGATTGGCTGATTCCATTAACTGCTTTTGTGACTAGCATTCACTGAGATCAAGGTGAGATGCCCTCCTTCTTGGGGTTGTTGGTGGACCAGGTGCCTCTAACCCTTGGTTTGAACCCGCTTATTCGGCATGACCGATCGGACAGGAGATGCCGGAGAGGCTGCATGCCATAACTCTTCTTCTGATTGTGCAGGAGCTGCTGGATTCGATTCTTCTAACTCGGAGAAGGAGGCTAAGAATCGTTTAGCTGATCTGATCTGCAACTATCTTTTGACTTTGAAAACGGAGTAACCAACCGCCTTACCCGCCAAGATCCTCTGGAATAGGGTCCATGGTCAGATCAAGAAATTCGACTTTTGGGCACCTTACGCACTGGTCTTCCAGACCGTAGAACCTTTTTATGGACTTAAAGTCCTTCTTCGGGAATAAGGAATGATGAAAAAGCTACAGCCTACTAAGAAAGCAGTGGAAATGCTCCTTGGCGACTAGAAGGAATTCGATCACCAATAAAACCGACATGAACCACTCATGAGCAGGACGTACTGTGAGAATGAGATACAATCAGTTGAGATATCTCTATACGAAACATCCAATAAGTAAGGAATATAAGTTTAAGTATGTATCTAGAGAGTACATGGTCCGTTATCAACGTGCGCGTTATGAATCCTTTATACTCAAACTTGCTGAAGCCTTAAAAGGAAAAGTCAATCCAAAAGGAAAATACATGACTGAAGCCAAGAAGTATAAGCGCAGGGAAGATTGCATAAATTCAATTCCCGAAAGCATACCGGCCAAGAAAGAACGGAAAAGCCCTGCCAACCAGATATAGTTATCATATAATCTAACTACTTATTTTGAATAGCATTGAATAAGCTTATTTTTAATAGATTTATCAAATGAGTGGGTTTAACGCCTTTTATCCCACCCTCACGATAGATTCCCATATGGCTATTCAAACGTGGGTTTTTCGGGCCTATTTGGAACCAAAGGCATTCATATTAGCAGGACGGAGATCGGACCTAAGAACTTCGTGCAGAATGGCCTACGCGGCAGGTTCCATCTGAGGTCCTAAAGTAGTGATAACCCTTTCTATAGCACCCCAGAGGGGAGGGGCTGAACCTTTGGAATTCCTTTACGTAGGTTGACTACTCACGTATCAAAAAAGACTGGATCCATCATATTGAAGACGCTGAGTAACCCCTTTGCTTACATGTGGGCGGGATCGATGACCCCTAATCTCTATCTCTCTATATCACTGAAGCCACTCCTCGAAGTCAGGATCAGAGACCCATCTTTCTTCCCCTTTCATCCTTGCCTTTATTTAACTTTAACCAAGGCCTACCCAGTATCCAACCCCGGCCGCTTCGTGCAAGACCTACTACTACTCTGAGATTGACCTCCTGGATTGAAAAGCTTCTCTTTCTTTCAATGGTGTTCTGTAGCTGTCTTCTCTCTCTATGGGTAAGTAGCTTTTTCTTCCTTTATTCGCCGCAGGAAGAGAACTATGCTTCCCTCTAACGATAGAAAAAGAGGCCAGCCCTCAATTCCAATCAGAGAGGCGGTTAAAGGCCAGGTCTTCTCCGAGAATAGCCCTTTTATTATAAAGGCTTGAGTGCCTAGTGCTTTTCCGAAACTCAAGCTTCAAATAGACTACCGAAGAAGATCAGGAAGAAGTCTACTATAGCTATTTGGCATTTCCATTTCTCAGCTCATCCAATCCTGTCTAAGATCAACAAGTCCACTACCGAATCTGCAAATCGATTTGGCATTTCAAAGAGAAGGAAATTAGGCCCTTAGTTCGCATAGGGTTCACTACTTTTGGAGGAAGGCATACGGAATCAGTATAGTTAAGTGGCTATTTCTCTCTTGCCATTAGCCAATCCCTTCCTTCTTTCTAGGTCTAGTTCCCTCAGGATCCCTTTGATCATGTAGTTCCGTAAAGCAAGAAAACGGCTGCTGGGCCCCTGCTTCAACAACTCTAACCAGATCCGCAGATACCTTATGGTACACTGAAGACCAAGCCTTAATGGCTAGATTCACTAAGCAAACAGAGGCGTAGAAAGACGGAGTGCCCTAGATTCACTGAGCAAACAGAGGTAAAAGTTCAATAGAGAGAATTGAGTTGATAGCTTCAGTAGTAGTTGCTTGATGGTGTGTAGTGGGATGACCTGGTAGCGATCATATTAGTATGTATATGAGCAGGAGTTTCTCGATATCAGATCTTGAAACAAAGGAGGACCATTTCTCACATCAAGGTAACTACGATAGGCAAAAGAAGACTCTTAGGTCTAAGATTCAAATTCTACCGCATTCACTTAATGGTCAAACCAACAATGGAATTGACTCTAACATCCGGCCGCTTCGTGAAAGACTGAAATTAGTCTATCGAATAGAACTATTTATGAGGTATAGTAAATAATTCATGAATAAAACATTCACACGTTGGTAGGGTTTATAGCAAGACCTGGGAGGAGCATCTGAAACACGTAGAGACTGTTCTAGAAGCTCCGCGTGAGCACCAGCTGAAAGCCTGGGAAGATACTAAGGAGTTGTGGAATTTCTACCAGATTTATTGGATGACTGTGAGCCTTCAAATCAGATCTATTCGAGCTAAGTGGCCTGTAGCCAGCCCACCAAACAAAGAATAAACGAAGATTTGTGAGCGCATCTTTATCAAAAGTCCAGCTGACCAAAGCTGGCAAATCAAACAACAGAAAAACCGACTTCCGCAAGGGATATATACCAGTATCGCCTACAGCAGGCATTGAGGCAGGCAGGCAACAAGTCCTAAGACAAAAGGAAGGAATAGCAGGTATAACAGGTATCCCAACGGAACGGGAGGTGGCAAGAGGCCAGATAGGCTGGTTTCGGGAGGCGAGAAATTGATGTGTCTGCTTCTCTTGATTGATCTCTTTTCCCTCCCTCTGATCCGCTCTCAGAGGCCAATCTCAGTCAAGAAAAACTATAGTTTAGAACCTCAGATGTAATCACCGGGTCAAATCTCGTAATTCTTTGATATTCAATCGCGAGGTCCTTCTGCCTCAAGATCCTACGCAAGGGAAGGGATATGCAAGGGAATCATGTCAGGGAAAAAGGAAGGACCTTAGAGCGCGTATGTGCCCGGCTTCGCGGGATCGGGCCTTGATGAAAGGTCTTCCTCAGCTGACCGGAGAACCAGTCCAAAGGAGGTAGGAATATCAGGCTTTTTGATAGACTATGGGATACTAAAAGACTAGAAGAGATTAATGTGTTACTTCGAGGGATCTTCCTCAAGCCTTGCTAGGTGGCTTACATCCTTCTTGCTCGCTTGATAGCTGGCATTCACCACTGATTCTTTATTGAATTTGACCTTTTGAAGGATGAAAAGTCTCCCCCGCTCGCATCCTTTCTACGCTACTACGGTCATCTACGCAACCCAACTTAGAACCTTGGCCGGTCTAAGTCCCGACTCTCTTGTCTTTTCTGCTAACCCCTGATTATCACCACACTATTAAGGATAATCACCCCTTGCTTGCTTTTACAAGTCTGAGTCTTTGCTTTCTTCTTTCATGCTTTCCGGCCCAGTAATAGGGGAGGCCGTTTCACTTTCAGCATACTCTGCGGAAGTACGACTCTCTTCAAGATCCCTCCACTAGAGGCACTAGCAGACGGCATATTCGCCTATGTCTCCATAGGTTCAGGTAGGGCTACATTTGGTTTACCAGTCTTTTAACGGTATGCTTGCTTGCCTCCAGGGGGATCGGACACATGAAAGAAGGGCACACTCTTTTATGCGGTCACAGGCTGCCCAAGGGGAACTCATACTCGCTTCCCAAAGACCGAGGGAAAGGCGTCGGCTAGGCGTAGACGGGGCAGTGGCTTGGTTAAGGGGACCCATAGTTCCACCTCCAGCTTCCTGTGAGTAAGTGCTAAAGAAGGGGGCTAAGAGAATGAATGAATCGACAACAAGTAGCAAGTAAGCAGGAATCGATCTCCTCATTCGAATTTCATGTGTTAAGCATATAGCAAGCCTTATTTAGAGTAGAGTAAGGAAGAGTTGAAGGACTTTTGGGGACTGCTTTCCCAGGTGACTGCTATCATATCGCGTAATGCTATCACCCACCCTATATATAAAATATAAAGGCTTCAAAGTCTAGATTTGATCAATCCGGACTATTTACAACAAGCCTAGTTCGCCGGTAGCAGCCCCTTTTAACCAATTCCAATTTCCCACTGGACTTGATCTATCTTTCAATGGAGCGCACCTTCCATAGAGGTGGTTAGGAATGCTTGCTTACGTGCGGGTATCAGGTTTGGCCTACGATCAAAGACAAGTCCTTCTGTTCCAAGTTCGAGTGCTGGTTCATAAGAGATCAACGATTGAAAGGCAAGGTCAATTAGTTCATTCCTTCAATAGCTCTTTCTTGCTCAAATACATGATCAATAGAGCATTTATCTTCTGGATCACCGATTCCTTCTTCCTCCTTTCATAGGCCGATTTCTAGATCTTCTATCCGTGCCTCGAATGCACCATAGGAAATATCCACACCCTAAGACTATCAGACAAAGATAGATCGCCTTTAAGGGGACCCTCTATTATGGCAGGCTAAAGCTAGCTCTCATTCTACTTCCGGACCAGGTAGATGCCCACCCCTGTAATCAACTCCGGATCTCATCTTCCAATGCTCACATGGGAAGTAGGAACTCTCTCTTACTTCTTCATCATTGATAGATCTTTCCACGTCGCGATCTGGCCTCCTTCATAGGTTCGGGTGCAAAGACCGAGGAAGGGGTGGTTGTTAGGTCTCTGGCCCCACTCCTGTCCTGTCCGGATCAAGCCTTTCCTTTGACCCGCTTCTTCAGAGGCAAGGACTTCTGAGCAAGAGGAGAACTCATTCCCCTGCCTTTTCACATTTCATTAACTTACGGCAACGGCACACTGAAATAAAGAAAAGACTTGGCGTTGAACTTGACTTTGACTCACTTTTCTCAGATTCTTCTTCGGACCCTGCTTGAACCACTAGAACAGTTCCTGCAACGGCTAAATATTAACTCGAAGTTCACCCTGTTGAGGTTCTTTCCATCTCCATTTTGACCGATGTATGGTTGACTTGACTAATTAGGCTCACGGGCCTTAGCTTAGTGAAGAGAGGAGCCTTTCTTACCTAAAGATCATTTCCCTTTCGACGGAGCTTCTAGGAGCCCTGCCTCCAACATCGCTTATTCAGCCTTGCCTCTATCTCTATCTAAGAACATTTCTTCCCATTCTTTTGAACCCGAGGGAACTGAACTCACTTAATCCTCATCTCTTGAACTCACTGAAACCAAGCCAATGGATAAGGAAAGAGTTCAGCTTAGTCAAAGCAAACCAAATCGAGAATTTCGTAGAGAAACAGAATAGGTTGTTGCAGCTGTGGCGGGTTTAGCTTGATACCCAAAATAAGATAAGAGTCGACTTCTTCTTGTTCCGAAGGGCGGGTTGGGACAATTCCCCCAATTAAGACTTTCTCCCGTCCATCTAGATGTCTTTTTCCTCCAGCTCCCGCTTTGCTATTCTTGCTGCTGAGGTTGCATTCAAGGCTGATTCTATAGCTGACGTTACCCGCGGACTTCTTTTTCTCGACTGGAGATAGTGTAAGGCGAGCAATAGGAGGGTTTATTAAGCACCCTACCAAGGCTTAGCGTGAGTTACAGTCAAAACCATAACAATAAATTACTTAAGAGAGAGTAGCTAGGGTCCTCTTTTCTAGCTCCACGAAAACTAGGAAAAACTAGCGCTTAGAGTTCGGTGGTAAGAGCGCTCCCCTAATATGAGAATATCTCAAGTGAAAGTATGTGTGTTATATAGGCTATTATTGATTGTTCAGTCTAGCCATAGAGCTGATGAAGAGCGAACCCTCGTTCGAGGAATTGCTGGTTTGGGGAAATCGGGGGACTCCCGGTCGAACCTTATGTATGGCATTTTTTCGATGCTTTGAACAGCCTAGTTTCTTGTAAGGTTTTAACCCCAACGCTTACGCCTTAAGTTAAGGAACGGGCATTTTCGGGGATTAGTTAAGCTGCTCCTTCTGCCCTCTATGAAAGAAGGAATTCGAAAGAGCACCAAAATGAAAATCTCATTGATTGAGCATCCCCGAGATAGATAGATAGATAAGTTTTCTTTGACTATTCATACGTAACTTCGGGCTTTAAGCATACATAAAGATTGAGATCGGATGGCGATGTGTAGGTATCCTCTCTTTTTCCTTGGCTGGTGAACTGCTATTGAATCATGACCCCACGACACAGGTAAACAAGTTATAGTAGAGTATACCACCGAATCTTTCATAAGAGCTATATGCCTTTTGAGGCAATATCTTTTTATATTATTCTCACCCTTTTATATTATATGCTTTTCAACTCATTCAAATAGGGTTGACGCAGAGACCGCTGAAACTCGTGTTTTAATGCCCGCCGTACTGCTGCATGTAGTAAGGACTTTTCGGGGTGTAATGGAATCCATTGCATTGATAGAGGCATATTCATATGTTATCCCAATAGTATAGTCACGATATTCATCGCCTCTGTTAGAAATAGCAGGCAATCTCAGATCAGGATAAGGATTCGCAGGCGAGACAGATATTGAATTCACAGAGGAAGGAAGAAGTAAGGCAAGTGAGCTGTTGAGATGAATGGGTATGTCATCCGTGGATCCATATGCATAGTATAAGAAGGGACATAGAAGGAGCTGCTAGTAGTAGGATGCACAGAGGGACTTTAGTCTCATATTCATGCCCAGAGTAGGCTGCTATTGAATGTGCTCTTGTCGCAATTGAATCAGCCGTTGAGTAAATAGACGCTCTGGCTCTTGCCCCTGTTAGTCTTGCCGCTGCTTAACCTTATTAACTAGAAGAGTTTGAGCTCTTGGGTTCATGACTGGTGCTACTGCTATTGAATCATCTCCTTGAAGGCCAAATGCCAAATCAGTAAGAGAAGTGGGCAAAAAGCTGCTCTCCTAACCGGTACCGGTGGTGGTGTCATAGAAGTCAGCGCTGTTGTCGGAAGGAGTAAGGACTAAATGCCCAGAGTCAACTGCTGGTGGTTCAGGAAGTGAATCAGATTCATCCTATAATAAGTAAGAAGATGGTACGAAAGGGATTGATTGGGATTCATCGACATCTGAGATTCATTTTGAAACCAATGGCAGATCTTCCTCAATAGGAACTGAACGCTGGCATGAGGAAAGCTTTGCTACTTCTCAGTGCATGAGGAATGAAAAGCGGAAAGAGCTTTTTCGTAAAAAGAAAAGAATGGAGTTCTTTGGACTCTCCCAAGAGCTTATGAGTGCACAATGATATGCCAACAGCTGATTCCATAGCTGTGGAAGCAGAGCAACCTTCATTCAAACCTGAACCCGAAAGAGCCTATTCGAGAACAGTAACAAGAGTCATTAATGGAGGATTCGCTCTCAAATCGTCCTTCTCATCTTTCAAAGCCAAATCATCGTCCGCATCTAATAAATCCCCAATCGTCTGGTATCCCTTTTCTCCCATGACAAGATCTTAGCATTACCGAAGTCCTATTCAGAGGGGACCACCCTCAAAGAAAGTTCCCATTCGTTGGGCACTAACTGAATTGCACGTATGGATCGCTCTGTCCCAGGCTTGAGCCCTTTTATCCCTTGACACCATTTCTATCTCTAGATCAGAAACTTTCGGAGCTATTCTTCAGTTTCATCCGTTTTTCAAAAGAAGGACATAGCAGGGGCGAAGCAACTCGACTATAAGGAGAGGGGCTGAGGTTGTAGTTTTTTTAACAAGAGACAAGAGAAGAGTACCTCGGCCTTAGCCCTCTTCTCGTGAGAGGAGCAGAGTTCACCTAAGGGCAGCCCATGGCGGTCGACTAGAGGTACTGGTTCAGCCTGTAAGGGATTCATTCAGTAAGGGAGGGGGCTCTCTCTATACGCTGGTCCACCCACGGGGAGGCTTTAGGAAGATAAGCTCTCTTCCCATTCAGGTGCCCGCTCTGCTCTATACATCACTTATTCATTCCTTTCTCCTCCTCTAGCGGGGCATCATCTCGCGAATTTACACTCTCTTGTGTGTCTCACATCGAGGTGGAT